TCTATTTTTCCATAGAAATGTGTTCGCTCAAGAAAAGCTCCAGAAGATGTTAATCGTAAATAAGAAGATTGTTTACGAAGAAAAACTAATACAAATTCACATTCAGATACATAAGAATTATATGGGAACCGAAATAGTCTTTTATTTTCTTTTGAAAAAAGAAAAATAGAATTATTCGGAGTAATAAGACTATTCCAATTATGATATTCGTGAAGAAAGAATCGCAATAAATGTAAAGAAGGAACATCTTGGATCCAGAATTGAAGGATTTGAACCAAGATTTTCAGATGGATGGGATAAGGTATTAGTATATCTGACACATAATTTAAATGCGATAATTTGTCCTCCAAAAAGGGAAATATTGAATGAATAGATCGTAAATTCAAATTCTGAGATTTTGGTATTTTTTTTTCTTCGAGGGAAGATACTAATCGCAGCAAGAATGGAATTTCCACAATAACTGCAAAACCTTCCAATATCATCTGAGAATAAAAATGAAAATAAAAAAAATTGTTGTGCCCAACGAATCGATTTTGGTTAGAATCATTAACCGAATAAATCAAATAATTCTGTTGATACATTCGAATAATTGAGCGTTTCACAAGTAATGAACTAGATTTATTGTCATAACCAAAAATTTCCGTGGATTCGTAAAAAATCGAACCATTTAAACCACGATCATGAGCAAATGGGTAAATATACTCCTTAAAGAGAAGCGGATATAGAAAGTGTTGTTGCCAAGATCTATCTTTTTCTAAATATCCTTGTAATTCTTCCATTTACATTTCTACTTGAACCAGAGGCGGGACCTATTTCATTTTTTAGGTTATCAAATGATACATAGTGCAATATGGTCAGAGCGGGGTATGTATTATGTATATAATTACAGTAAGAAAAATATATATATCCCGCAAACAAAGGAAACAGGGGAGTCCAATCAACAGATCTTTTTCCTCTCCTTTTCTATCCAATTGGTTTATGTTCGTTATAATTACAAGAGGGTAAAAAAATCCTTTATTTTTGCAACTCGATCGCTCTTTTGACTTTGGAATAAATTCTCTTTATCAGTATACTGTTTCTTCTACACATCCGTCTCCAATCCATAATAAAGAATAATTAGGATTCATTAAAAAAAAAAGAAAGAAAATCAATGGTCCACTCACAGAAGAACCCACCCTTTCCCGCATCAGGCACTAATCTATCTTTAACGTCTAATTAGATCGGGTAATCATTCAAATTAAGAACAAAAGCTCGTTGCTTTTTATTTCACCAGAATTAGAGCCATAGGGCTCTATCCATTTATTCACTAGACCCAACTGTAAATGTGAATTTTTTTTTTTCACTTCCAAAAAGAAAAAAATTTGTAACGATCCGGTAAGGATAAACTCAAAGTTCTACTTTAATTAAATAATATTTAATTAAATATTAAATAACAAATTCAAATTCAAAAAATTATAATATTTTATTACGACATGCTGTTTTTTCCATTCATTACCTTTGAGGATCAGTCGTGGTCTTATAGACTCTACCAATAGTCTGGACGAATCTGTTGCTTCATCCAAATGTGTAAAAGATCATAGTCGCACTTAAAAGCCGAGTACTCTACCGTTGAGTTAGCAACCCGAATAAAAATAAATAGGATATATATGTAAATACGGTCAAAATAAAAAAATCAATTGAATTGCACTGCACGACCCCGTCAAAACATTGAACTAGAACAAATCGAAAAGAAAGATTTGTTTTTGTTGATCAATTAAAAACACCAAAATACCAAAATGGACAGATCGGATTAAACAACAACTGATTCCCAATAGAGATGTCAAAATTGTGACAAACCACCATTTTATTTATCAATTTTCTTTTCTTTTTCGTTAAGAAAATACATCTTGTATGCCAGTAAATCCGGCAGAGCAAACCCATCATTTCACTGAAGTGAAGGAAAGAAAAAACCAATATGGGGTGGAGATAAACGGATCTATTTATCTACGATCGAATTATATTTCTTCGATGCACCATTGTCAATATGGATCCAATGTTAAGAAAACAAATTTAAGTAAATCAAATAAGGACTTGTGTTGGATTGGCACAACATAAACATAAATAAGAAATTTGGATGAAAAAAATACGAAAGATGTAAAGTAAAGAAAAAATCTCGGGTTTATTCAATCAATAGAGGTACAATAAGCAAGATTAACCCCTTGTTTGTTGGTGGATTCCCGCAACGAACAAAACAAGAAAAAAAGTAAATTAAGTATGAATACAGCAAGAAAAAAAAAAGGCAAATTGTATGTAAATAATTACACAAAGATCGAAGTTCTTTCTTGAAATAATTCTGCCTTCCTTAAAATATCACAAACAGTTCTCGTAGGTTGAGCACCTTTTTCAAGGAAATATAGAATAACAGGAACATTTAAATAAGTTTGATTCTTTATCGGATCGTAAAAACCTACTTTTCTAAGATCTCTTCCTTCTCTTCGGGATCGAACATCAATTGCAACGATTCGGTAGATGGCTCATTGGAATAGATGTAAATAAACAATGCCCCCCCTAGAAACGTATGGGAGGTTTTCTCCTCATACGGCTCGAGAAAAAAGGATTCTAAATTTCTGTATATGTATATAATGACAAATGGATCCATAAAATCATGAATTAGACTATGATTTGAGTCGTTTTTTTATTCTTCCTTACAGAAAAAAAGAAATCTCATTCGTACTCATAACTCAAGTTGGGTAATTCTGACAGAGTTCGAAGGGAAACCCTTAGACATTTATTGAGCCGTCTCTAACCTCTTTTGTTTGTCTCATCTCGAATCTATTTTTATTCCTCATTCTGATTCAATTGTTGAGACAATTGAAAATAGTGTTTACTTGTTCCGGAATCCATTATCTTTGCTTTGTGAAATCATTGGGTTTAGACATTACTTCGGTGATCCTTACTCCTTTCAAAAGAGCAGCAACATATCTTTTTGTTTTTTGTTATCTTTTTCTATACTATAGAAATAGAATATGAACGGTGGATTCCCTTGTGATACACTTTTGATCGAAATAGTTTGACCAATTCTGAAAAATTTTACTTTTGATTTTTTTCTTTTATTTTTCGATTTTTTTAACCTTTCGATTTATATATTGAGGATATACTTACAAAGTTGGTCTAACTTATTGATAGTTACTAACCCTAGATTCTTCCCCCTGATAAAGGAATCAATCCTTTCTGCTCGAGCTCCATCATGTACTATTTACTTACAACCTAACACAAATTAGGTTCCTAACAGAGCAGAACAAACTATGTCGAGCCAAGAACATCTTCATTCCTATAGAAAATGGTGGATGTAAGAATCCACAGCCGATCATGTCCTTCAAGTCGCACGTTGCTTTCTACCACATCGTTTCAAACGAAGTTTTACTATAACATTCCTCTAATTTTATTTCAAACCGGTATGTAATTGATTCAATATGGAATCATGAATAGTCGTTGGCTCAACCGGTGTGTGTATACCGGTATATAATAGTACATACTTTCTATCTATCTATCTATGGATAGATAAGTATTTATCCGGGGAAGGCTCGGCAAGGATCCAATTTATTTAACTCTATATTCTATCATATAAATGAAACATATTTCTAAAAAAGACGAATAAATAAGTTTGCTTAAGACTTTTTTACATCTTAAAAAGATTGTTCGGGACGATCAATCATGAAGGATCCATTTTTCTCGAACAAATAAACTATAAACCTCAAAAGAAGAACCTTTAATATTAATAGATTTGCAATCCCGGAAAAAAATCAATTATTAATAAAACTTTTTGATTTTATACAATACAGATTTTTTTTTACTTCAGGTTCAAGAATTTTTCTTTTCCATCAATTCCATAAAGTCAAGTAGATGCAATATACGAATTTCCCCCCAATCGCTACATTACATTGATTTACAATTATTCATTTGAACCGGATAAGATATAAGATGAACCAGATAAAATACAAAAAAATGGGGTCCGGATCAATTCGTTTTTACTATTTTTTCCCACACCAGCTTTAGAAGTTTTAAGACCAGTGATGAAATTAGTACCAAAAACTCCCTACTCTTTAGTCTCCACATAGGCTGTGGAATTGGGATACCCCATTTATTTACTTTAGGCTTTTTTATTTTACCCTTGGTAAGGGAATAAAGAGGCCTTTCTTTCATTCACATTTCGATTCAGAATGCTTCATGTGAGAATTGACATTTCATAGATATGGGACATAAAGTTTTCATAAGTAACTAACTTTAAAATGAATATTAAGTAGTACGAGCATATCCTGAATGTGATCCTGAATGTGAATGATAAACCCAGAATTTCTTTTTTGAATTAAAAAAAAAAGATATTTATTTCCACCCACATTTGACACTTGATTACGTTTGTGAGAAACCAAATGAAAGAAAAAATATGATTCTAAGAATCATTCTTAGAATTCAGAACAAAAGATTGTTCTCGTTAACAATTTTATGTTTCATGTGGGATACAATGTGATCCCATCTTTCGTTTCTGATGGAAACGATCTGGGACGGAAGGATTCGAACCTCCGAGTAACGGGACCAAAACCCGCTGCCTTACCGCTTGGCCACGCCCCATTTCGAATTTCTATTCGACACTAATAAACATTAATATTGGTATTGGTTATTCGTCAATCCCAACCCAATAAAATAAATACATTGGGGATATATTTTTGCTAGGATTCAACACATGTAGATATAGAATCAAAAAAATTCATTGATCATTACATGGAATTCAGTTAAGATATTGTATGAAAATGGAATTCCTTGTATTCTCATTTGAGAATGGAAGGAAGGATTTTTATTTGGGAGAGTTCGAAGAAAAAGAAAGATTTTTTGACTTGTCTTTTTTTTCCCTTATAAAAAAAACTCAATCAGAATAAAATTATCTAATCTACAAGAACGAAATTTTGTTATGCTTAATATCTTTAGTTTAATCTGTATCTGTCTTAATTCTGTCTTTTATTCGAGTAGTTTTTTCTTCGCCAAATTGCCCGAAGCTTATGCCTTTTTAAATCCAATCGTAGATGTTATGCCTGTCATACCTGTACTTTTTTTTCTCTTAGCCTTTGTTTGGCAAGCTGCTGTAAGTTTTAGATGATTTAATACTCTGCTAAATTCATGATTTATTCGATAAATAAAAATTCGAAAAATTGATAAGACCAGATAAGTCTTACATTATGAACCCTCGATTCAAAAATAGAAATTCTTGTATATTGAATAACCGCGGCGATGAATTTTGATCAGCTTATTTCCTCGTTCTGACCTTACAGTGAGCAAAGATTTTATTAGGTTGCCTACAATACCTAATCATATGACAAGAAATTTTTGATAACGAAGGAATCAAAATCTTATTCCAAAGAAATTCGTGAAAATGACTTTCTTTTCAAAAAACACTTCATTTTTTGGGGGGTGTCATGTCAAAACAAAATAGTGTATGTGGTAAAAAATAAGTAATCTATTCCCTTAAAAAAAAAGATCTTGGAGATTGTGTAATGCTTACTCTCAAACTATTCGTTTATACAGTAGTGATATTCTTTATTTCTCTCTTCATCTTCGGATTTTTATCTAATGATCCAGGGCGTAATCCTGGACGTGAGGAATAAAAAAAAAGATATTTTGAGTTTTTCCTGCTTTTTCTAAATTTTTTCTTATGATTTTATGTATTCCATACATTTACCTATGATAAAATCAAGGGATCGAAATTCCTTCGAATTCGAAAGTCTCAAGTAATCAGAAGAAGCGGAGAGAGAGGGATTCGAACCCTCGGTACGAAAAACTCGTACAACGGATTAGCAATCCGCCGCTTTAGTCCACTCAGCCATCTCTCCGCATCCCCATTTAAAAATGGAAAGTTTTTTATGTGATGTGACACGTGAAGTAAAGATTGATAAAAACCTTCGTTTTCCTTTTTTATTTATCTATTTTTTATATTCTTTTTTATATTCTTTTATTTATATTTATATTCTTTATTTATTAGAATAATATAAGATAAGAAAAGATATAAGATAAGAAAAGAAAAAATTTTAAGAAGAAATTTGAGAAATTTGATCAGGAATTCAATTTAGATAATGATTCGAAACGGATATCCCCAATAGAAAAATACCCTACTTCTTTTATTTTGTACGAAAGGTTTATTCCCTCGGCTTGGTTTAAGTACTGGCCTGGCCCGGCCAGTATTTCCATAGATAAAATGATTTAATAATGATTTGATATCAATCAAAAATACTTGTTGAAGTGTCATTTCTTATTATTTTATTAATACTTAATAATACTTAATATTATATTAATACTTAATATTAATATCATTAATTAATTTTTATTTTATTTTTTTTCTTACTTACTGGAAAAAGAAACTGGAATAAAAAACAAAACCAAAACATATATATATATATATATATATATATATATATATATATATATATATATATATATAAAAAAATAAATAAAAATAAAATATCAAATATTAAATATTAAACACACATATTTATAAACGTAGTTATAATATAACTCATTTATTTGTTCAAGAGACAAGCTTTATTTGAACAATTGAGATCCAATTGACCCGAATTCTTAATTCATAAGTAAGATCTGGCAGTTGAAAGAGAAGTTGAAAAAAAGGAACCATGTATGCAGATTTCATCCTTTCTATGATCCAGCTTCAATGATTCTTTCAGACCGGGACTGTCAGTAATGACTTCGTATCAAACGAAAAGAAAAGTATAATATAACTATAACTTTTTTATGTTATTTAAGTAAGCTTTCTGCTCTTCGCCTACTTAAGTCCCCCTGGGACGAAGCGTCAACGCTAGAATTTTCATGATTCTGGTGCTATCTTGATTGCGCCTCACTCTTTTGTTCGACAAATGGTCCATTCATATACTCATATACAATAATAAATATGTAGCGGGTATAGTTTAGTGGTAAAAGTGTGATTCGTTCTATCAAAAACTTAAATAGTTAAGGGGTCTTTCCGTTTTTTTTTTCATATTCCGATCAAAAACTTTATTTCTTAAAAAGGTTTAATCCTTTACCTCTCAATAGCATATTTGAGGAAGAATATACATTCTCACGATTTGTATCCAAAGGCCAATTAGAAATTGAATAAAAAAGATTGGATTATGGATATGGAGTTGCGAAGCATAATTTTTTTGAATTGGATTAACTCTTCCAATTGAATGAGTATGAGTAAAGGATCTATGGATGAAGATACAAAAGTTTATTTCCAATCGTAACTAGATCTTCCATTTTTTTTTGTAAAAGGGAAATTGAAGCCAAATAGCTATAAAACGATGGTTTTGGTTTACTAGAACCATCAGCATATTGTTTCAGCTCGGTGGAAACCAAATTCTTTTCCTCAGGATCCTGCGAGTGGAAATAGGGAACGAAGTAACTAGACTAAATGGATTTAGTATAATCCCCCTCCTCTAGAGGGATCATCTAGAAAGCAAGTAGCTTTGGACGGATTCA